GCATACCGGTAGCAGCTTCGAATAGGTCATATATCAATTCTCGTTCTCGAAAAATATAGAAGAAAGGGGTCTGTGCCCCAATATCTGCCATAAAAGGGCCAAGCCATAACAAATGGGAAGCAATACGACTCAACTCCAACATAATAGCTCTGATATAGCTAGCCCTTTTAGGTACTTGAATATTGCCTAGCTGCTCGGGTCCATTTACGGTTATTGCTTCTGTGAACATAGTAGCTAAATAATCCCAACGTGTTACATAAGGCAAATATTGTATAATTGTTCGATTTTCCGCAATTTTCTCCATCCCTCTATGTAAATAACCCAATATTGGTTCACAGTCAATAACATCTTCACCATCGAGAGTAACAATCAGTCGAAGAACACCATGCATTGATGGGTGGTGAGGGCCCATATTGACTATCATGAGATCTTTTCTTGTAGTTGGTGCAATCATAAGTTTTTCCCGAGTCATTCTTCCATGCATTACTGAAAGTAAAAAGAAGTTCATCAAAATTTAAACGACTAAACTTAAATGGTATCACGCTTCAAATTAATGAGTTTTTATCTCTCGAATATCCAACTCGCCGATTAATTCTTTATAGCGTCCTCTATTTCTTTTTGACAAATAGGCCAGCAGTCGTTGACGTTTTCCCAAAATTTTTCGCAAACCTCTCTGAGATGAAGAGTCGTTTTTGTGCAATTCCAAATGTGAAGTAAGTCTCCTTATCTTAGTGGTGAAACTGAATACTTGAAATTCAACAGACCCTCTGTTTTCTTCGTTTTCTTTTTGAGAAATAACCGAAATGAATGAATTTTTTACCATAAAAAAATTTCCCTTTCCCTTTTTACAGATATGGATTTTATCGATCAGTAATAATAATGCCATTAATTTGAATGTGGTATATACAATAATATGATCCAAATTTCTTTATGAACTCCCAATTTTCTGAATTCAAATCAACGAATCCAATTTGAAATTGGATTCATTGATTTAGATAGGGATAAAAAAGGGGTTGGTACATTTTCGTATAAAAGAATTTGACTTGAGACTTAAAATGAAGAAGGTTCTAAGGTTCTGTTGATTCATTTCGAGATCTAATTGAGATATTAATGAAATGTGAGACAAGACATGTGATCCGTGTATTTGTATTTGTTTGCTTTCATATACCCTATATTATAATAGGGTATAGGATAGGGTATAGGATATATAGAAAAAGTGTATTATCCACAAATTTTCAATCGTGGATACAGATGTATCCTTAACATACTGAAACGACTGCCATTATTGGTATCAAACCAATAACGATTCATACAAGCTAAATCTTCTAATCGATAATTAGGCCAAAGAAAGAGCTTGAATTTCATTAATTGATTTTCCTCTCTATCAAGATGGTTATTGGCATGTGAAACTTTGCTGCTGTTTTTTACGTTCTTTTCATTCAAAAATACTAGATTTCTATCTATATCATTTCGATTCTTTGAATTGAAACAAATTAAAATTCTGAATTTTCTCCGATGTCTAAACGATAAAATATTTTCAGGAACAAGCAAATCAAAACGATTTTTGTTTCTATTTCCAGTTAGTCTTTGATATGGTGAAATAGCTTCATCCAAATTATTCTTAGAAACATATCTTTGCTCTTGGTATTTTTGATTAGTTTGGTGCTTACTCTTATGAACCAACGAAATACCGATGGTTTGATACATAATAAATTGTCCATCTTTTTTTCCAGACAGACGAATGGGTTCTATAATCAATACTCCTTTTTTCATCAATTCTGTAAGAGTTAAATTCTTCTGAATCAGCATTATATCCAAACTCATTTCTCTCTTTTGAAGCGAGGATATAGTAATTTTTCTTGGATCTACCAGTCTAAGCAGGAGACAATATACCTTGATATTATCGATCATTCTTTGATTCAAAGTATCGTCCCATCTCAATTGAAAAAGCAAATAACGTTTTAGGAAGAAATCTAGTTCTGCTTCCGTCTTGCTTTTGTATTGTTTTTTCTTTTTCCCTTTTTTCATCTTTGATCTTGCATTACTTTCTTCAATATCTTTTTGTTGTGAGAGAACGGATCCAAGATCTCCTCGACTTGTGGGTTCTTTTTCTTCTTGATTTCGATGCTTTTTATTCGATGCTATCAAAAAACTTCCCTTTTCCTTTTCATTGATCTTTTTATTTTCATTTTGATTTTCACTACTATTTTCATTTCTATTCAAATTTAAAAGAAGTAATTTGCTTGGTATAAACCAAGGTTTCGTTTTATATGCATTATAAAGTAATACAAATTCTGGGAAGAACCAATGTTCCAGATTTGATATGGGACGCTTTAGCATTTTTTCATTCATTCCTATCCAATCAAAAAATCCTTTGTGGGAGTTTGGTAGATTTATTTCTGGAATCCTAAGATAAAAAAGATCTTTTTTAGAATTTTTTTGAGAATTATTAGTACGAATTTCAGTATTTTGATTCCTATTGGTATCGATCATGATCCAGGCCTCAATATCTACTTTTTGTCTAAGATCAAAATTGAGAATTTTCCAATCAAAATATTTTCTATCGGCCATTTTTTCCATATATAGAATATCCACCCCTTCTAGATAATTATTAATAGGGATGCTTCTCAGCATAGAAAAAAAGGTCTCTTTAGGCGTGTTATAAGAAATCTCTTGGTTCTTATTTCCTTGAAACGGAGATCTATAAAAAAAGCATTCCGTTTTAGTTTCATAATTAATAAATTTATATGATAAAAGATCATATCTATAGTATTTTTGAAAATTCTCTTTTTGATTAGATAATGAATCTACTTCAAATTGTTTTTGTTTTTTGGAATCAATTAATTGGTCTTTTTCATATGAATGCCATTTGCTTAAATTTTTCTTTTTAGCTATATGACGCCGATGAACTATATTTCGCCATTTTTCTGGTAGGAATCTAGACCATCTGATCTGAGATAAATCGTATTGATAATGTCCTCTTAACCAGTTTTTCCATTGATTCATTTCATAATTCGGAAGTTTCTTATCCCCTAATTTCGAACGAACCATTCCTTGCGTTTCAAAAGAATCCTTTATTTCGGGCTTAAGAAAAAAAGGGATTTCTTGATATTGAAGAACAGATCTTAATTTATACGAGTTACTAACTTGGATTTGTGATAATTTGTAAAATACATATGCTTGGGACACGTAGGATAAGTCATAAAAAGTATGTGAATTTGTTTTACTATTACTAATATTATCAAGTGACTTTTTTATAGTCGAAATAAACGGAATTGGATTTTTCTTTTTTTTTTTTATATTAATTATGTCTTGTTTTCTTTCATTATTGTAAATGGATTTATCAATAATTTTTTTTGTTGATTCAAGAAAAAATTCTGTATTCATTCTGGGAATATTAATGAGAGATAAAAAGATATCTGTGTATATTCTTTCAATGAAAAATTTCAAAAAAAAGGGTAATTTACAAATTATTCGAGCATTTCTTCTTTTTAATATTTGCCATTTTTCGAATCTTTTAGCATTATAACTTGTTTTGTTAGGACTAAGATTATTTATTCTTGGAGTTACTTTTTTTTTCTCTTTTTTGATTCTTTCTATTTGATTTTCAATTGTACTTGTTCGATCAGTTAGATCCTTCATTTTTTTTTCTGTCAATGAAAAATTTGTCCAATTCGGAGATCCACTTTGACTAAATGATTCGTGAATTATCTGATTGCTTATTATGGAATCTTTTTCTTCTTTAATTTCTTTCGATTCGTATACTTCTACTTCTCTTAATCGAAATAATAAAATTGGATTGATTTTTGAAAGTTCTTTTATTATTTTTTTTGTCAAAATAACACTTTTGATAACCCATTTTTTTGTTTCTTTTGAAACTTTTCGAAGTAATTTTGTTTTTCCTTTGAAAATTATTAGAACTCGAAAATACTTCTTTTTTAATTTTTCCATTTTTTTTTTGAATTCGTTAAAAATGGGTTTAAAAAAGGAAGGTCGTTTTCGGGGCGAACCAAAAGGAAGTTCAGTTTCCATTCCCCAAACCGTTAAAAAACAAAAATCATCTTTTTCTTTTTTCTTTTTCATTAGATCGTTCTTAGAGGATCCTACTTTCGATTTGTCCCAAGGTTTCAGACAGAAAGGAAATAAGATTTTTATCTGAATACCGTCTGTCAACCAATTTTTCGGAAATTCTGTTTCGGATAATGGAACCCCATTATAGGTACATTTAACATACATCTCTCTATTCCATTCCTGGAAATCCTCAGACCATTCAGGAAGTTGAAATAGGAGTATACGTCCAATATTTTTTGCAATTATGCATGAAGGTAATAGAATATATTTTCTAAGAATACATTGAGTTAGTAACATGCAACCTCTAATTACTTGCGCACATGGAATGGTATCCCAGGCCTCTGCTATCTCTATTCGCGCTTTCTCCTGTCTTTTGTCCTTTTCTTTTTTTTCTTCTCTTTCTGTTTGGTTCTCTGTATACTCTACAATTTTGAATCCTTCCCCCCTCCACATCCAATTTCTAAAATTTCGTTTAATAAACCCGGAGATATCAAAAGAAAAAAGAGAGGACTTTTGTATTTTGTCCAAAAAAAGAGGGGAATGTACATTTGCTTGAAACAATTCTAAAATTACTGTTTTACGCCTTTGAGACCGCATAGAACCCTTGATTAGACCTCGCCGAAAGTCTGATTGTTGTGAATAGCGTATCAAAGCTATTTCGTCGGTTTGGTCGGGCGTATTAGTATCCGTATTAGGATCAGTATCCTCTTTGTTAGTAGTAAAAATTACTACACGTTTGGCTTTTCTTGAACGAATTTCATGATCCACCGGTACGTCTTCCTGATATTCTCCCGATTGTTGTTCTAAATCAGTGATTAATTTGTATGACCATCGAGGGACTTTTTTACAGATTTCTTTTATTCTAATCGATTTTCTGCTAATTTTTTGACCATTAGCATCAGTTACAATTTTAGTTAATAAATATTTTA